TTTGATAAGTAATAGTCAACAAATTGGAATTCATTTAGTAACAGATTTTTTTCTTCCGTTTGAACTCATTTCAATAATACTTTTAGTCGCTTTAATAGGTGCAATTGCTATAGCTCGTCAATAATAAATTTGGAATTTCCATTCAAATAAACTCAACGGAAATTAATGTTATAATCCTTTGATTTGAATTCCTATATAAAAAAAAATGCTTTAGCTTTAGGTCGATCTATTATTAATCTATTCTTTTTTGTTTTGTTAGAATCGAATCACTTGAATTATTGTTCATATTGAAATGAATCGAGATTGATAAGGAGTTGGTTAATGATACTCGAACATATACTTGTTTTGAGTGCCTATTTATTTTCCATCGGTATCTATGGATTGATCACAAGTCGAAATATGGTTAGAGCCCTTATGTGTCTTGAACTTATATTCAATTCAGTTAATATAAATTTTGTAACATTTTCTGGTTTTTTTGATAATCGTCAATTAAGAGGAGATATTTTCTCCGTTTTTGTTTTCGCTATTGCAGCCGCTGAAGCAGCTATTGGACTAGCTATTGTTTCATCAATTTATCGTAACAGAAAATCAACTCGTATTAACCAATCCAATTTGTTGAATAAATAGTATTTATTATTTGTTGAATAATAATAATAATAATATAGTATTTATTATTTGTTGAATAAATTTATTATTTGTTGAATAAATAGTATTTATTATATAAATATATAAATAGAAATTCGAATATTTCGAAATTATTCAGAAATTCATTCGAATTAGCATTAGCAGGTTTGTTACGTCTAAGGTAGGATCATGGTTCCAAAAACATAAGAAATTAAAGCATTTTGGCCCTCTCTCATAAACCAATTAAAAAGTAGGTTAATTCTGATCACTCATTGATTCGTCTGGTATCTAAATAGAAATATATGATTCATTTAGAACTTTACTAGATCGAGAATTTATGACGAAAAAAATGGATAGATCCAATGTCACATTCAGTAAAGATTTATGATACATGTATAGGATGTACTCAATGTGTCCGAGCATGTCCCACCGATGTATTAGAAATGATACCTTGGGACGGATGTAAAGCTAAACAAATAGCTTCTGCCCCAAGGACCGAGGACTGTGTTGGTTGTAAGAGATGTGAATCCGCCTGTCCAACGGATTTCTTGAGTGTTCGAGTTTATTTATGGCATGAAACAACTCGAAGTATGGGTCTAGCTTATTGATACGTTCCAGAAAACTCTATTTAAATCCATTTCATTTTTTTACCGACAAAAGGGGTGCTCAAAATCAAATCCAAATGTTTTGAGCACCCCTTTTTCTGGTCCAAGTCTATCTTGTCTTTACCACGAATCATTTTCCTTGGTTAACAATAATTGTAGTTTTGCCAATATTTGCGGGTTCCTTAATTTTCTTTCTTCCACATAGAGGAAATAAGGTCATTTTTTGGTATACTATATGTATATCCATTTTAGAACTTCTTATAACGACTTATGCATTCTGTTATCATTTCCAATCGGACGATCCATTAATCCAACTGGTGGAGGATTATAAATGGATCGATTTTTTTGATTTCCATTGGAGATTAGGAATAGATGGCCTTTCTATAGGACCAATCTTACTGACGGGATTCATCACTACTTTAGCTACTTTAGCGGCTCGGCCAGTTACTCGGGATTCTCGACTATTTCATTTCCTGATGTTAGTAATGTACAGTGGTCAAATAGGATTATTTTCTTGTCGGGACCTTTTACTTTTTTTTCTCATGTGGGAGTTAGAATTAATTCCCGTTTATCTACTTCTATCCATGTGGGGAGGAAAAAAACGTCTGTACTCAGCTACTAAATTTATTTTGTACACGGCGGGGGGTTCCGTTTTTCTTTTAATGGGAGTTCTAGGTATCGGTTTATATGGTTCTAATGAACCAACATTCAATTTAGAAATATTAACCAATCAGTCCTATCCTGTGGCTTTGGAAAGAATATTATATATTGGATTTTTTTTTGCTTTTGCTGTCAAATTGCCGATTATACCCCTACATACATGGTTACCAGATACCCATGGAGAAGCGCACTATAGTACTTGTATGCTTCTAGCCGGAATCTTATTAAAAATGGGAGCGTATGGATTAGTTCGGATCAATATGGAATTATTATCTCATGCTCATTCCCTATTTTCTCCTTGGTTGATGATAGTAGGTGCAATGCAAATAATTTATGCAGCTTCAACATCTCTCGGTCAACGGAATTTAAAAAAAAGAATAGCCTATTCCTCTGTATCTCATATGGGTTTTTTAATTATAGGAATTGGTTCCATCACCGATACAGGGCTCGACGGAGCCCTTTTACAAATAATATCTCATGGATTTATTGGTGCTGCACTTTTTTTCTTGGCAGGAACAACTTATGATAGAATACGTCTTGTTTATCTTGACGAAATGGGTGGAATAGCTGTCCCAATGCCAAAAATATTCACAATGTTCAGTATCTTTTCGACGGCCTCCCTCGCATTACCAGGTATGAGTGGCTTTGTTGCTGAATTCATAGTATTTTTTGGACTAATTACTAGCCCAAAATACCTTTTAATGGCAAAAATACTAATTCCTTTTGTAATGGCAATTGGAATGATATTAACTCCCATTTATTCATTATCTATGCCACGCCAGATGTTCTATGGATACAAGATATTTAATGCTCCAAACTCTTATTTTTTGGATTTTGGACCACGAGAGTTATTTCTTTCGATCTCCATTTTTTTACCCATACTCGGTATTGGTCTCTACCCGGATTTCGTTCTTTTCCTATCAGTTGACAAGGTCGAAGTTATTTTATCTAATTCTTTTTACAGATAGTTTTGATGAAGAAAATAAAAAGAAAAAGAAATCATAGGATTTTTTTAATCCTTCGTTGTAGAATGAAAAAAAGAAGGCTTTTCTTCTTCTCTTAAGTTAAGTAAAGAATGAATTTGAATCGGCGCAAACCCTGTGAATCACTACAATATTTGATTCTACAGGGTTCTCATCAGTTCACACAAAGTTTTTTATCTAATATGCACTGTACACTTTATTTATTCGTATTCGTAAAAGTATTTTTTGAATTCAATTAGATGCTAATGTAAATGAACCATAACTATGTAGTCCTATTCCTAATAGATTGACTCCAAAATAACATATCCAAATTATAAGAAAGCCGATAGACGCCACAATTGCGGAATTTGTACCCTTCCATTTTTCATTGGTTCGAATATGTAAATAAATCGCGAATACGATCCAAGTAATAAATGCCCAAGTTTCCTTTGGGTCCCAACTCCAATACGACCCCCAGGCTTCGTTAGCCCATACTGCTCCAGAAAGGATCCCTATGGTTAAAAAGAGAAATCCTAGACTAATAACCCGATAACTCCAATAATCCAATTGTTGAATAAATCGTGACCTGTAATAATTCTTTGTAGAAAAAAAGGAAGTATTGGGAGTATTTTGTAAAACATTTATTCTTTCATCCATGTATTCGATTTCATCAAAAAAAAATGAACCATTTAACTTGAATAAAGGATTACTTATAAAAAAAGACTTTTTGTTTTTTCTAACTGCAATGATTAGAAGTGCTACTGATAATAATGATCCACATAAAAGGGCTGCATAGCCCAATATCATCATACTTACATGCATTATTAACCACTCGGATTGAAGAGCGGGTACTAATATTGTGGATTCGTGTATTTCAGTTAAAAGACCTGAAGTAGCAAAGGCTTGGGTAAAAATAACACTTGGGCCGATTATTGTGCTTAAAAATTTTTGATTTTTTTTGAAATACGGAACTATATGAATAAGGGAGAAACTCCACGAAAGGAACATTAATGATTCATATAAATTACTTAGTGGAAAATGTCCTGAATAAATCCAACGAATAACTAATAATCCTGTTATACAGAAAAAAGCCAATATCATGCCCTTTTCTAACGAATCGTAGAGTTTTCTGATTTCATCGACTAAAAAGGTTATCAAATGAATTGTAATTAGAATTGAAACGGTCGAAAAAGAAATATGAGTTAATATATGCTCTAAGGTTGAAAAAATCATAAAATCTTTAAAAAGAGAAGCTCTTTAAATCAGGAATTTAATTCATTCATTATAGGACCTATTTAGTTCTTTTAGAAGACGGTATGCCGCCACTCGGACTCGAACCGAGATGCTCTCGCACTGCTTCCTAAGAGCAGCGTGTCTACCAATTTCACCATAGCGGCTTGTCTTGAACATAATAGCCTATGAGTAAGTAATCGTCTAGATTTAAGAATTCAATTGGTTTAAATTTTTTTTAGGAAAGACTCAAGTGGATGAATCCAAATTAGTTCAAATAGATATTTTAAGGTTCATTGTTTTAGTTTAGGGTCTTTGTTTTCTTAAGATTTTCGTCTATTTTATTAGACTTTCCTTGAACTCTTTTTTATTAATCTTAATGACTCTAAAAGAAAAACCTATTTTCGATCATTCCAAATTGACATATTTTTTATTCAAACTCTCTTCACTAGGTGTTTTTGATTTTCTTGATTGGGTTGATGGCGAGAGATATATGGAGTGTATATAGGAATTCATAGAAAATTAAAAAGTAAGAAAGTTATACATAAAAAGTAAGAAAATTATACATTATACATAAAGGGTTTCTATTTTGAATCAACTAGTTTCAATGATTTTAATAACTAAAGATTCAAGATTTTCTATTTGTCTTCTACAAATAAATAGATATAGAGAAAAGGTGGATATATAGAAAACAAGTTGTATTATTGTAACAAATAGGTCGATGGGGAAAATGAGCCTCCCCGCCTTGGAAATGAGAAAATAGACTAAAAAGGAAGTCTTTTTTTTTTTTTTAATTGAATTTACTAAGGTAAACAGAAGAATTCTTATTCTACATATTCTAAGAGCAGGGCGAATTCCATTACCTAATTGAGTTAATCAATATGAAATGGAATTCATTTATTTTATTTTGAAATGAAATGAGTCAATTTTTTGATTCAAGTCGATTCAGATTATTCAAAAATTTTATTATTCTTTTTAAAACTTTTAGAGAATTTTTTGGCACAAAAAAACTTTTAGAATTCCCGGTAGAAAGAGATTTCCCTAAGGAAAATGCTTTTAACGCTGTCCCGTATCCCTTCGCTTTCCAACTATTTTTACGAATACGCTTTTTTGATGCAGAAATACGTTTTTTTGGAACTGCCATTTAATAAAATTAAGAGATTACTCATTATTATAGCTGGATGTGAAAGACATCTATTGTTCAAAATGAATCTGTGCTTGCTTTCCTAATTCATTTTTTTTCTATATTTTTTATAGAAAATATTTTTTTTTTCGAATTTCTAAAAAGAAAAAATGGATAGGTTAAAGATATGTAAAAATAATAAAATAGTTCTAAAATAGAAAGAATATTATTTTTTCTATTAACTTGTAAAACTCGGTAAAAATTAAGGCTAATTTTAATTTAATTGTTAGAGATTAGTAATTTATCTTTTTCTTTCATGTGATTTGACCAATTGTAACTTCTTGATTTAAATATTTATTTGAACAATTTAGCAGAATAAGTAAGAATTCAAAATTTTAAAATTCTATTTAAATTAGTGCATATCTTGATTTTTTTATTGACTTCTTTCAAAAGAGGTAAAATCCGGTGAATCGGAAACAATTAATTAAAACCCTTTTTTATGGAACAGACATATCAATATGCGTGGATCATACCTTTCATTCCACTTCCAATTCCTATCTTAATAGGAGTGGGACTTCTTCTTTTTCCGACAGCAACAAAAAATCTTCGTCGTATGTGGTCTTTTCCCAGTATTTTATTGTTAAGTATAGTCATGATTTTTTCAATCAATCTGTCTATTCAACAAATAAAGAGTAGTCCTATCTATCAATATGTATGGTCTTGGACCATCAATAATGATTTTTCTTTAGAATTTGGCTACTTGATCGATCCACTTACTTCTATTATGTCAATATTAATTACTACTGTTGGAATTATGGTTCTTGTTTATAGTGATAATTATATGGTTCATGATCAAGGCTACTTGAGATTTTTTGCTTATATGAGTTTTTTCAGTACTTCCATGTTGGGTTTAGTTACTAGTTCCAATTTGATACAAATTTATATTTTTTGGGAATTGGTTGGAATGTGTTCTTATCTATTAATAGGGTTTTGGTTCACACGGCCTCTTGCGGCAAATGCTTGTCAAAAGGCGTTTGTAACTAATCGTGTAGGGGATTTTGGTTTATTATTAGGAATTTTAGGTTTTTATTGGATAACAGGTAGTTTTGAATTTAGAGATTTTTTCGAAATATTAAAAAACTTGATTTATAATAATGAAGTCAATTCTTCGTTTCTTACTTTGTGTGCTTCTCTCTTATTCACCGGTGCAGTTGCCAAATCTGCACAATTTCCCCTTCATGTATGGTTACCTAATGCTATGGAGGGACCTACTCCTATTTCGGCTCTTATACATGCTGCTACTATGGTAGCAGCAGGAATTTTTCTTGTAGCTCGCCTTCTTCCTCTTTTTATAGTTATACCTTACATAATGAATTTCATCTCATTGATCGGAATAATAACCATATTATTAGGAGCTACTTTAGCTCTTGCTCAAAAAGACATTAAGAGGGGTTTAGCCTATTCGACAATGTCTCAATTGGGTTATATGATGTTAGCTCTAGGAATGGGGTCTTATCGAAGTGCTTTATTTCATTTGATTACTCATGCTTATTCCAAAGCATTATTGTTTTTAGGGTCTGGATCTATTATTCATTCAATGGAAACTATTGTTGGTTATTCTCCAGATAAAAGTCAGAATATGGTTCTTATGGGTGGTTTAACAAAACATATACCAAGTAGCCAAATCTCGTTTTTATTAGGTACACTTTCTCTTTGTGGTATTCCACCTCTTGCTTGTTTTTGGTCAAAAGATGAAATTCTTAATGATAGTTGGTTCTATTCGCCAATTTTTGCAATCATAGCTTGGACTACAGCAGGATTAACCGCATTTTATATGTTTCGTATCTATTTACTTACTTTTGAGGGGCATTTAAATGTTCATTTCCAAAATTACAGTGGAAAACAAAATACCCCTTTCTATTCAATATCTCTATGGGGAAAAGAGGGTTCGAAAAGAATTAACAAAAATTGTTGTTTATTCAAAATAAAGAATAGTCAAAGTTCTTCTTTTTTTTCAAAAAAGACATATCGAAGTTATGAAAATCTAAAAAACAGGCTAGGACCTTTTCTTAATATTATTCATTTTGAGAATAAAAAGTCTTATTCCTATCCTTATGAATCCGATAATACTATGTTGATTCCTTTACTTGTATTGGGCAGCTTTACGTTGTTCATTGGGTTTCTAGGAATTCCTTTCAATCAGGAATTGGATATATTAAACAAATGGTTAACTCCATCAATAAACCTTTTACATCCAAAGTTGAATAATTCGATGGAGTGGCATGAATTTTTGGAAGATTCCATTTTTTCAGTGAGTATAGCTTATTTCGGAATATTTCTAGCGTCTTTTTTATATAAACCTATTTATTCCTCTTTTCAAAATTTTGACTTAATCAATTCCTTTTTTAAAGTAGGACCTAAGAGAGGTATTTCGGACAAAATTATAAATGGTCTATATAATTGGTCATATAATCGTGCTTATATAGATACGTTTTATACAACATCTTTAATTGAGACCTTACGAGGATTATCTCTATTGGCTCGGTTTTTTGATCGACGAGTCGTTGATGGAATTACGAACGGGGTTGGTGTTTTGAGTTTCTTTCTAGCAGAAGGTATTAAATATGTAGGGGGTGGGCGTATATCTTTTTATCTTTTCTTCTATTTATCTTCTCTATCAATCTTTTTATTAGGTCTTTATTTTTCTTTATTTTACATTTTTCAGTTGAAATTGTCGTGATTTTCGATAAAAATCGATATGATTCATTTCTAGATTGAATTGATATATTCATTGTCATATATCCTATATATCCTATTCTAGTTCTAGTAGAGGATATATAGGAAATAGGATATATAGGAAAAATAGACTATCAACGAATTTTCAATCGTGGATACAAACGTATCCTTAACATACTGAAACGACTGCCATTATTGGTATCAAACCAATAGCGATTCATACAAGCTAAATCTTCCAATCGATAATTAGGCCAAAGAAAAAACTTCAATTTCATTAATAGATTTTTCTCTCTATCAAGGTCTTGGCTGCTATTCTTCTCGTTGCAAAATACAGGATTTCTATCTACATCATTCCTATTCTTTGAATTCAAACAGTTTAGAATTCTTAATTTTCTACGACGCCTAAATGAGAAAATATTTTCCGGAACAAGCAAATCCAAATGATTTTTGTCTGCATTTCTTCTTATTCTTTCATAATTTCTTGTTAGTCTTTTGTTCCTTCTTTCTCTTTCATCTTCATCATTTGTTGGTATTCTTTCATCATTTCTTGTTATTCTTTCATGTGGTGGAATAGATTCATCAAAATTCGTCTTAGAACCATATCTTTTTTCTCGGTATTTTTGATAAAGTTCGTGCTTATTATTATGAACCAATGAAATACCGATGGTTTGATACATAATAAACTGCCCGTTCTTTTTTCTAAACTGGCGAATGGGTTCGATAATAAACATTCCCTCTTTCTTTTTCAGCAATGCTTCCAAATTTTTAATCTTACGAATCGACGTTCGCAGTAGAGGAAGAGACAGTTCTCCACTGTAAATCGAGGATCGAAGCATGCTTAATGGATCTCTTGCTGTTCCTTTTCTTGGATTTGGATCTTCATCGTCGAATAGTCTATACAGCAAAGAACATACCTCCCAATTTACCTCGATTTTTTCATGTGCATCTGGACCGAAGTCCGGGTGCCAGTTCAATTGAAAATGCAAATAACGTCTTAAGGCTGCCTCCATTTCTTCTTGTCTTTGCCTTTTACTATTACCTTTTTTACCTTTACCTTTTTTACCTTTTTTCGTGGTCGATTCCGCAGAATCTTTTTTTTTTTCTTCTTTTTTTTCTTCTTTTTTTTCTTCTTTTTTTTCTTCTTCTTTTTTTTCTTTTTTTTCTTCTTCTTTTTTTTCTTTTTTTTCTTCTTCTTTTTTTTCTTTTTTTTCTTCTTCTTTTTTTTCTTCTTTTTTTTCATTCTTTTTGTTATCTGCATTAATTTCATTATTATCTGCATCAATTTCATTATTATTCAAATCTAAAAGAAGTAATTTTCTTGGTATAAGCCAAGGTTTCGTTTTATATACATTATAAAGTAAGAGTAATTCTGGGAAGAAATCAAAACTCATCTTCAATATGGGACGTTTTTCATTCATCCCCATCCAATCCAAAAATCCTTTGGAGGAGTTTGATGGATTCATTTCTGGAATCCTAATAAAATCCAAATTCAAAATTATTTCTTTAGTTTTTTTATCAATTTTATAAATTATTTGAAAATAATTACTAACATAACTATTAGTAAAAATAGTCAAAATCGGAGTCTTTTGCTTCCTATTGTATTTTTGATTCCTATTGACATCGATCGTGATCCAGTTCTCAATATCGCCTTTTTGTGTACCAAAATGGATCATTTTCCAATCAAAATATTTTCTATCGGGAGTTTTTTCCGTATATGGAATATCGTCTGTTCCTATAAAATTATTGATATTGTTCTTGATAGAGATAGAGGTCTCCCCCATTAGATCCATCAACAGATCAAAAAGAGCTGTGCTGGAATTAAAAGAAGGCTTATCAAACGGCGATCTAGAAATTAAGAAGTCCTTTTTATTTTCAGAATTAATAGATTTATATGATAAAAGATCATATTTACAGTATTTTACAAAATTTTCATCTTTTTGATTTAGATTCGAGACTTCACAAATATTTTCTTTTTTGTAATCAATTAATTGATCTTTTTCATATTTTTCATATAAATTCCTTTTGTTGAAATTTTTCCTTTTAACCATACGATGAACTCTATTTCGCCATCGTTGTGGTATTAATCTAGACCATCTGGTCTTAGATAAATCGTATTGATAATGCCCTCTTAACCAGTTTTTCCATTGATTCATTTCCGAACTCGGAAGTCTCTTATTCCTTAATTTAGAATGAACTATTCCTTGTGTTTTCAAAGAATCTTTTATTTCAGACCTAAGAAAAAAAGGGATTCCTTGATATTGAAGAACTGATTTGAATTTATCCAAATTACTAACTTGGATTTGTGATAATTTGTAAAATACATATGCTTGTGACAAGTAGGACAAGTCATAAAAAATATGTGAATTTTTCTTACTATTATTAGTATAAATAGTATAAAGGGACTCTTTTATCTTTTTTATAGTATAAATAAAAGGAGTTTGATCTTTTCTATTTATTTCTTGATCTTGAATGGATTTATTTAGAATTTTTTTTCTTGATTCAAGAAATAATTTTTTACTCATTCTGCGAATATTAATGATAGAGAAAAAAATACCTGTGTATATTCTTTGAATGAATAATTTCAAATAAACGGGTAATTTACGGATTAATCGATCCTTTATTCTTTGCAATCTTTTAGCATTAGAACTTGTTTTCTTAAGACTCATCTTTTTTTTTTTTTTCTCTTTTCTAATTCTTTCGATTTCATTTCTAGCTTTATTTGCTCTATTAGTAAGATCCTTCATTTTTTTTTCTGAATTTGTCGAACTTGGAGATGAAATTTGATCAGGAATCATCTGATTGCTGGTTATGGGATCTCTTTCTTTTTTAGTTTCACTTGATTCATATACTTCTACCTCTCTTGAAAGTAAAAATTGTTTTGATCGAAATAATAAGAAATTTGGATTTGTTTTTAAGAATTCTATTACTTTTTTTACTTTTACTTCTTTTGAGAGTTCTTGTATTTTTTTCAAATCTTCTCTTATCTTTTTCCACAAAATGATACTTTTGCGAAACCATTTTATTGCAAAAGTTGAAACTTTTCGTGCAACTTTTAGTGCAACTTCTGGAAGGAATTTTGTTTTTCCTTTCACTTTTTGAAAAAGCATTTTTACAAGTTGAAAAATCTTCTTTTTGCAATTTCTCATTTTTCTCTTGAGTTCCCGAAAAATAGGGTTAAAAAAGGACTCAACAATGGCGGGTGGTACTCGGGAACGACCAAAAGGAAGGTAGGTTTCAGTTCCATAAACTGTTAAAAAACAAAAATCCACTTTTTCTACTTCTTCTTCTTTTCGATTTCTATCTTTAGGTACGTGCCAAGGTTTCAGACGGAAAGGAAATAAGATTTTTATCTGAATACCCTCTTCCAACCAATCTTCCGGAAAGTCTGTTTCGGATAATGGAAGACCCTCATAGGTACATCTAACATGTGACTCCTTTTTCCAGTCCTCTAAATCTTCATACCATTCAGGACGTTGAAATAGTAACATACGTCCAATATTTTTCACTATTATCAATGAAGGTATTATAATCTTTCTTCTAATAAAAGACTGAGTTAGTAATAAGCAACCTCTCGCTTCTTGCGCATATTCAATGATTGTCCAGAACTCGGATATCCATAGTCGTTGCCTTCGATCAGTTTCCGTCTCAGTTTTTTCCTTTTTCTCAGTTTTTTCCTTTTTCTTAGTTTTTTTATTTTTCTTAGTTTTTTTATTTTCCTCAGTTTTTTTATTTTCTTCATTTTTTTCGTCTTTCTTTCTGTTTTTTTTTTCTTCTCTATTTGTTTGCTGCTCTTCTCTCTGTTCTAAAATTTGGAATGCTAACCCTTTACTTATTGGCTTTATTAGCAAAATTAGCAAATTTCTAATAATTCTCAAAATTTTTGCAAAGGAATCTTCAATATCAAAAAAGAAATCAAGAAAGAAATCAACAAAATAATTACGTAAGTTTTTTATTCTGTCAAGAAAAAGAGGGGAATGCCCACGTCCTTGAAACGTTTTCCAATTAACTATTTTACGTCTTTGAGCACGTATAGAACCCCAGATTAGGTTTCGGCGATAATCTTCACGTTCTGGAAAGATTATCTTGTCTATATCGCTTGGTTCCTCTGTTTCATCATCATCATCATCATCAGGCTCCTGCTGCTGCTTCTCTTTTGTCAGAACTATTACACGTTTGGCGTCTCTTGAGCGAATTTCATTATAGATTGGTTCCTTTTTTTCCTGTTCTCCATATGCTTGGTCCAACTCGCTGGTTGAATTGTATCTCCATCGAGACGCTTTTTTACGGATTTCTTGTATCGAATCTTCATCAATATTTTCATGAATATTTTCATCATCAGTATCAGTTTCAATTATATTTTCTAAATATTCTAAATATTTTTTACCTTTTTCTTCGTCTATTTTTCCCTCTTCGTCTATTCTTACTTCTTTTTCGTCTGAAAATACAGAAAGAGCCCCCGAAATGAAATTCGATTCTGATTTTTTACCTTTTTCTTCGTCTATTTTTCCAAATTCACTGATGAAAGTTAATAAATCAACAATTTCGATTGATAATTGTTTT